TAATTCGCTATTCAAACAACCATTCAGAATTCCTAGAGCTCTTTGTAAGGCTTGTTGGAAAACTTGTTGTCGGACCTGATTAATTGCTCTTTGTTGCTCAAAAAAAAGAGTTTCATTTTTGAAAGTTTCTAATCGTTCCAAGCTATCACAAGTAGTATTAATCAAATTCATTTTTTCTCGTTCTATCTCAAAGTATCCATTCATTCGATACTCATCTGCTTCTATTTTCACGTTACGTAATCGAGTCTGGGCTTTTGCGAGCTGTTCAACGATTCTCATACGTAATTCTTCTGAATCTCGAATAGCGCTCAAGATCCTATGTTTTCGCTTATCTAATAAATCATTTAATGAAAGTAGATTATCTTTCCATTCATTTCAAAACTCTCATATCTCTTCCCGAACCAAACATGAATCTTTCGATTCATTTGGCTCTCACGCTCAATTGTTTCTTTGATGGGCATTACCATATCTTTGAATGGAATGAGCCTATCCTTTCTTTTCTGTTCGTATTCAAAGATATCAAAACTAGAATATTAGGAGGACTCTTCAGACTAGAAAAAATTGTCAGCAAAGTTGTTTCTTTATTTTGTTTGTTACTTACAAATTTGCAAATTTGATTGATTATTTCCAAAAATAAAAATAAAAAAACTTTAAATATGAATCTCATTCTATTATTTCTTATTTATATGCTATGGTAAATTAGATAAAAATTCTAATAGAAATAGAATTTTGAACTTCATTACTTACATTTTCATTCGTATTCGCATTATTCTTCAAATTGAGAATGAGATTTCTATTTTTCTTTTTTCATCCAAAAAATTCCAAAAATTTCTATTGTTTATACAATACATAGGTCGTCGATTCGGCAGTGGATAAAAAAGGGAAAGGGAAAGATACCCAGCTTTAGAGTAAATGGTGAAAATAATTTTATCCATTATGAGTGTTCTACATCGGATAAATTCCCAATTCTTCATTGTTATCATTTGAAAACTTTAAACCATTTTGGTATGAATGGACCGGTAGAAAGAGTACCATTCTATGCTCTGCCCGACTTTCAGAAATTTATTTTTAACCATGTAAAAGACCTCAACATTCTGAATTATTCTTATTAATTATTCTTATTGGTTGATAGATAATCAAAATTAATTTACCAATTAGTCGCGAAATGCTATGGTTCTTACATAGGATTTCGAAATGAAATCCAATTCCGAAGTAATTCGTCGAGATTGTCTTTATTTTTTTTTTCTTTTTGCTATAAAAATAAAGTAAAGTGCAGCCGGTTAAATCCAACGTATTCTTGAAATAGACAACTCGCACACACTCCCTTTCCAAAAAAAATCAATACACCCAGCACTACGCCTAGATTTATTGGATTTGTTGCTAAAATATCGGTATTCAACTCGAAACTCCCAGCGGAGGACCAGTGCCCCAAGGAATCGGTTATATTTCTCATATGTTCTCCTATTATAGATAGGACTAAGAAAGAACAGAGTTCTTTTTGTACCACTCGCCTACTATTTATACTATTTATTTTAGATCGCTTTCTGCTTGTAATGGAATTGATATTTTTTGATGTGAATAGATGCCATTTTCATACTCTTAATGTCTTATATGCTTCTTTTTTTTTTTTTTTACATTTTGATTCTGGGATGAATTCTGGGATGAAATTAAACAAAAGGATTTGCAAATAAAAGAGCTAATGCCACGACCAGTCCATAAATTGTTAAAGCTTCCATAAAAGCCAGACTAAGCAATAAAGTACCTCGTATTTTACCCTCTGCTTCTGGTTGTCTCGCAATACCTTCTACAGCTTGGCCCGCAGCAGTACCTTGACCAACTCCAGGTCCAATAGAAGCAAGCCCTACAGCCAATCCAGCAGCAATAACGGAAGCAGCAGAAATAAGTGGATTCATGGTAAGTTCCTCATACAAAAAAAAAACGAAATGGTTAATGATACAACCAACCAATGAATTTCTACTTAATGTTTTTCTCTTTATCTACTTATTTTTCTACTTTTGTTTTTTTATTTTGACTATTTACTTTACTACACTACCTTACTACATTTTGTTTGACTTTGTTATCACTTCACTAACAGTAAAAACTTCAAAATTAAATTCGAATATTACTGAATTGTCAGAACTACTTTGATATATGATATATCGTTTTTTTTTATACCAATGATAGATATGCATTCTATACGATTTTCATTATTGCACTTCCTTTTTTATAAACTCTTCTATTCTTTCATTCAATTTAGAATCAAAAAGGACTTATATTGAAATGACTTATATTGAAATTCATCTATATGCAATGGGTTAGAAAAAAAGATATAGGGGGAATTCCTATCTAACTAGTCAATAACATTTTTTCTTCCATAAACTAAAGCACCTGTACTTTTTATTCTTTGAAATCGTATTCTGAAACCATTTTTCGAAATAAAAAAAAAATATAAATACACAAGAACTGAAGTATATATAGTCGGAATATGGTAGGAACCCTCCCACACCCCCCAACCCTTCTTTCTCTTCCCAATTATGCAATATCATCTATCTTTCTTCATAAATACATATAGATACATATTGGTAGCTATTTTCTATTTGCATTTGCTTCTCGAACCCAGTGATTGAACCACGCATTGCTTGAATTGGGATAAGCTTCAAAAAAGACTATTTTGAAAGTTAGTTAATGATGTCCCTCCATAGATTCACCTATATAAGCAGCAGCCAAAGTTGCAAAAATAAGAGCTTGAATACCACTTGTAAATAATCCAAGAAACATGACAGGTATAGGAACTACCGAAGGCACTAAAGAAACAAGAACAACAACTACTAATTCATCAGCCAATATATTCCCAAAAAGTCGAAAACTAAGGGATAAAGGTTTTGTGAAATCTTCTAAAATATTAATTGGTAAAAGTAGGGGAATTGGTTGAATGTATTTCCCGAAATACCCTAAGCCTTTTTTGCTAAAACCCGCATAGAAATATGCGACTGACGTGGGTAAAGCTAAAGCAACAGTAGTATTTATATCATTCGTAGGCGCAGCTAACTCCCCATGAGGTAACTTTATGATTTTCCAAGGTAAAAGAGCACCTGACCAGTTAGAAACAAAAATAAATAGGAACATCGTTCCAATAAATGGAACCCAAGGGCCATACTCCTCCCCAATCTGAGTTTTGCTCAAGTCTCGAAGAAATTCAAGGACATATTCAAAAAAATTCTGACCGCCGGTCGGAATCGTTTGTGGATTCCGAACAGCTATGATGGCTGACCCTAATAAGATAGCAATTACAACCCAAGAAGTGATAAGTACTTGGGCATGAATTTGTAACCCTCCTATTTGCCAATATAAATGTTGGCCTACTTCTACACCTGATATATCGTATAACCCTTTGAGTGTTTTACATGGTATAACATTCATATTGTCCTAGAACCAAAATCGAACTTCAATAAAGGAATTATTTTGATTCAAACATCTCGTTTTCAATTCATCTACGTTCATCCATGAATTGAAGTTATGAATCGTATATTAAAGATACCAATAAATAGGATCAAAAATAGGATCAAAAACTACCAATCATTTTATATTTCTTATTCAAAACACAGTTCAAATTCAAAAAAATGCAAACCAAAACCAATAAGAAAATAAGAATAAAAAACAAAAAAGGAAATCCATGGATTTCCAAAAAACGAACGAATCTTATTCTGAATTTGAATTATAGAAAATCAACCATTTTTTATATAGCTAGAACGTCCCTCACAAATTGCAGATACTAATTTGGTAAGAATCAATCGAATCGAAGCTATAGCATCATCATTGGCTGGAATAGAAATATCTGCAAGATCTGGGTCACAATTTGTATCGATTAAACAAATCGTCGGAATACCCAAAATGACACATTCTTGAAGAACCATATATTCTTCTTGCTGATCAACAATAATTACAATATCGGGCAATCCCGTCATATATTTGATCCCACCCAGATATTTTTGCAAGATAGATAACTTTCTCTTCAACATTGCTGCATCTCCTTTGGGGAGATGGTTGAATTTTCCCATTTTTTTTTCTGCTCTTAAGTCCCTGAACTTCTGAAGTATCGTTTCTGTCGTAGACCAATTCGTTAACATACCACCAAGCCTCTTTTGATTAACATAATGGCATCGAGCCCTTATTGCTGCTAATGCTACTAGATTTGCTGCTTTATTTGTAGTACCAACGATTAAGAAGGTTTTTCCCCTACTTGCTGCATCAAAAACTAAATCGCAGGCTTCTGATAAAAAACGAGCAGTTATAGTCAGATTTGTAATATGAATACCTTTACGCTTTGCAGAGATGTAAGGAGCCATTTTAGGATTCCATTTCTTAGTACCATGCCCAAAATGAACTCCTGCTTCCATCATCTCTTCCAAATTGATGTTCCAATATCGTCTTCCCATTTTCCCTCACTTTCTCTTTGTTTTTTTTTTTCAAAGTCAAAGATATTAAGTACCCTGTGAAATAAATAATTGTTCCGACGGAACCTTCTACCAGGATTAACCATTGATCTACGACCCAAACCATGAATTTCTTTTCATTCTTTCTTTTTTATTTCATTGATTCCCAAGGACCAGAGAGTTCAAGTAAAAAGAATGAATCTCTTGTTAGGAGTTACTAAATTACGTAAATAATTGGTATACTCTCTCATTTTGAGCAAAAGAACCAAAGAATTCTCTATGGTATAACAAAATATCTCTCATTTCCAACTCGAATAGATTCTTCCTTTTGATTTTAAAATAAATATTTTTATCTTGCTTTGAACAATGTACTAATTTTTTGAATCCGGTACCAACAGGTATAACCCCCCCCAAAACAACGTTCTCTTTCAGGCCTTTCAACCAATCAATACGACCTCGTAGAGCAGCTTTTGCTAAAACTCGAGCAGTTTCTTGAAAACTTGCTTCGGATATGAAACTTTGAGTATTCAGAGATGATTTCGTTATTCCCAATAAGATTGCCCGATAACAGATTGCTTCGTCCAAAACACGCCCTGCTCTCTCTGCTCGTAACAATCCAATCAACTCCCCAGGCGAAAAAACATTAGACATTCCATCTTCTGAAACCAACACTTTGGATGTTACTTGACGTACAATAATCTCTATATGTCTATTATGGATCTGTACTCCCTGCGATCGATAAACTTTTTGAATCTTATTAACCAAGGATATACGACTTTGGGCTATGGTTAGTTCAGTTCCAATAAAGAATCCCCATGGGATACCAAGAATCCTTTGGATACGTTCGTCCCAATCTTCAACTCTTCTTTCTAGGTTCATCGCTATTGAATCAATGGAACGAACTTCTAAGATTTGTTCTACTTTTGGAAGACCCTGCGTTATGTCACCGGATCTCGATTTTTCATATATAAATGTAATTAATGTATCTCCTTTATCAACAGTTTCCCCATAATGGCCATGAACAGTTGCTCCGGGAATGACCAAATAGGGCTTAGCTGATCGTATAACTAAAGAGTCAATATGAACAACTAAAATTTGACCCGATTTTTTTATGCGCGATCCATATTTCAATAGACATACATTTTCAGAAAGAAATTGTCCAAGATTAATTATTGTCCATGCCTTTTCACAATAATCGTGATGGAGAAAACACCAATTTAATCTGCTATTTTCACCTAGTAAACAGTATTTCAATTGAAGTGCTTTAAGCACTTGAAAAGTCTGTTGAAAATTTTCAAGTAACAAATATTTCTTGAAAAAGACTTGATTATAAGTTATGAAATAATAAAAATTCGCTATTTTCATTTTAGGCACAATAGTACCCAGGGTACAAACAAAATTCCTAATTAGAGTCGGGGGATCCGATTCTTTTGTCGCATTATAATATCTCGAAGTATTGAAGGGGCCGATTCGAGAACAATTGGATGATGACAAGATTCTTAAAGATTGGCATTCCTTATTTCGATTCAACAACGTGCCAAGAGTTCCCTGATGTTGGTGAAATGATTGAATCTTCGCCTTGGGCTCAAAAGGATTTATATTGGTACGATCTAATTTATCATTATTGGAAACCAATCCTGAATCTGCCGTATCATACCTTTTTACGGTATACAAAATAATGGACTTTACTAACTCAATTTTGATGAAATAACGAAACAAACCATTTGCCCTTATTTCAACAAAAGAAGCATAAACCTCTTCTTCTATACATCCCTTTTTTCCTGGATTCCAATTTAATACTAAGCAAGTCCGAACTAATTGAATACTTGTGTGAGAAATTCCTCGAATTGACTTGCCATTTCCATAAAGTATATAATTACAAATTCGAAATTGGACATTCTCCTTTTCCTGCAAGAGATCCTGAGGAAAAAGTATTGCGAAATTTATCCCATCAGTTCTTTCATATGTGACTACGGGCCGAACTAAAACAAAATACTTTTTTTTGGTAGGTGTAATACGTTGGACATAGATCCAAGTTTTCAATTTTTTTGATCCCTTAGACTTTTTTTTTTCCATTACTGGAGGTATCAAAATGCCGCTGTGCCTAGATATTTTATCCGTCTCCCCAGGAAAATGAATATCTCCAGAAAAAATTTGAAGTTCCATATTTTTTTTTTTTCTCTCCACCCGGACTAATCCACCTACTCGAGTTCTTGTATTTATATTTAGAGCAAGTTGTGTATCTACCCCAACGATACTATTGTTTCGAACCATTATGGGTGAAGATACGGGTAAGATATGCACTTCCTCGGGAATGAAAAAAAATCTATCTACTCTCATTTGCATTTGGGATTTCGTACTCAATTCTTTTGCTCTTCGATACTCAATAAAATCCTCTTTTTTTACGATTGAATCTATTTCGGCAATCCCATATTTAGTAATTCCCGAGCTGCTTCTTCTGTATCGCGTATCATCAAAATACGCAAAAATACTATTTCTACGTAAAATACCATTTATAGGTATTTGAATCGAAATACCAAAACAGGGTATTAATTTATTTTCTCGTTCTTGATCATATTGTAAGGGAATCACGAGTCTATTTCTTCGCTTTTTCGCCAAGGAATCATTGACTTGATGAATCGAAGGATCTATGAAATTCCAATGACCATTGGATATGATTTGATAAGGTTTTGAACAATTCAGAATTTCTCTATCTTTTTTACCAAAGATATATTTTTCTTCGACAGAAAGAGAATTAGCATTCATTTGATCTTGATCTTTGTGGAGTGAAAAAGAAACTATACTGGATCTACCTAGACCCCCTGCTAATATCCATAAATGACTTGTTTTTGGTAATATATGAACATTACTATATGGATATTCGGACGCATGATAGACATCAGTACTCCAGTGCATTTCTCCTTTTGACTCAGAATAAATATGTTTTCTAACCCTCTCTTTAAAATGAAAAGGGGGCGTTCCGACACGAATTTCGGCAATCACTTGTTCAGATTCTACATATTGATCATTTTGAACTAAAATCAAACTTTTTGTTGGGATACTCACATTATGTATAATATTTCGACTCTCAATAGTTACATACAAGTCTATAAAACATAGAAAAGCAGGATGCCCATGACGGGTACGTGTGGGATGAACCAAATCCTCATCAAATTTTATTTTTCCGCTATAGGGAGCTCGTACATGTTCGGCAGTACCACCTGTGAAGACTCCGCCGGTATGAAAAGTTCTTAATGTTAGTTGAGTTCCCGGTTCTCCAATTGATTGACCCGCAATAATGCCTACGGCTTCTCCCAACTCGACCAGGTCACCATGAGTAGAACTTCGGCCATAGCATAATTGACAGATCCAAGATGTACTTTTGCAAGTAAAAGGGGTTCTAATATATATTGGGTGTGCCTGAAAGGTTATTAATCGGTTGACAAGTCCAATTCCAATATCTTTATTTCGAGTGGCAATGCATCGTAGACCAATATATATATCTTCTGCTAATACACGACCAATTAGTGTTTGGATAAAAATTTGTTCCGTGATACCATTTCGAGGAGGACTCACGGAAATACCCCGGATAGTACCACAGTCCGTTCTACGCACAAGAATGTGTTGAACTACTTCAACAAGTCTACGCGTGAGGTATCCAGCATCTGATGTTCGTACAGCAGTATCTACAACTCCTTTGCGAGCTCCGTAACAAGAAATTATATATTCTGTCAAAGAAAGTCCTTCGCGTAAATTACTTTGAATGGGTAAATCAATCATTTGTCCTTGAGGATCCAACATTAATCCTCTCATACCTACTAATTGGTGTACTTGAGATGGATTTCCTCTAGCCCCCGAAAAAGACATTAGATGAACTGGATTAGAGGGATCAGTCATCCGAAAATTAGGATTCATTTCTTGTCTTAAATATTCACTTGTAGCATACCATATCTCAATGGATTGACGTAATTTTTCTACCACGTGTACATTTCCATAATGATGGTTTTTATCTAAAATAAAACTTTGTTGTTCAACATCTTGGACTAACCATCCCTTAGAAGGTATTGTTAAAAGATCATCAATTCCTAATGAAACAGATGTAGCAGTGGCTTGATGGAACCCCAAAGTCTTCACTTGATCCAGGATATGGGATGTATATGCCATTCCGAAATGATCGATTAATCTGCTAATAAGTCGTTTCATAGCAGTTCCATCTATCACCTTATTGTGAAAGACCAGATCGGCTCGTTCTGCCATAAGGACCTCCATATTCTGCTGAGTAAGATTCAACAATGCAATAGGCTTGGGTCAGTGATTCGAAAACTTCCTTTCCTTAATCTTTATTCACACAGAAATGAAATTCAGAAATTATGATACGAGTTCAGTTGGGGAGACGCGAATTACCGCGAGTATGGGCATCGCTAATAGAATTTTATTAGTTTTTCTTTTTAGTTTTAGAGTGTATGAGTTATATAGCCTATGAGTAGGCCCGACAAAACCCCTGTATGGCCTCTTCTATTTCTCGATAAAAAGAAAGGTGACCCACAGTAGTTCGAATGTATATACAACGAATTTCTCTTTTGACAGTTCCTACTATTTTATAGTGCTTATAAATCTCATTAGCATTACCAAAAGATTCATATTGAATTTCAAGGGGAACTTCTCTTGAACCAACAACGCGTTGATCTAGTCTCCACCGGAGCCACAAAGGACTATCAAAATGGATTCGTTTCTGCCGATAAGCTCCAAGTGCATCATACGAACTAGAAAAATACGGTTCGTTCTCTTTTGTATACTTACAGTCATTATTGTTAACTGTTTCCTTTTTATAATTTATGCAATTCTCATTATACCTATTTGCACAAATACCTCGGGGATTCCCGATCGTTAATACATAAAGTCCAATAAGCATATCTTGAGTTGGTACGGAAACGGGATCCCCGATAGCTGGAGATAATAGATTCATATGAGAAAACATAAGTAAACGAGCTTCTGCTTGAGCTTCCAAAGATAAAGGTACGTGAACAGCCATTTGATCCCCATCAAAGTCTGCATTAAAGCCCTTACAAACTAATGGGTGTAAACAAATAGCACGTCCCTCCACTAAAATAGGTTGGAACGCCTGTATGCCTAATCTATGCAGGGTGGGCGCTCTATTCAACAATACAGGATGCCCCTGCATAACTTCTTGAAGTATTTCCCATACAATGGGTTCTTTTTCCCGAATTTTGCTTTTAGCAATTCCTGTGTTAGAAGCAACATGTTGTCTAATTAGAGCTCGAATTACAAATGTTTGGAATAGCTCTATTGCTATTTCTCGAGGTAATCCACATTGATGTAATGAAAGTAAAGGACCCACAACAATTACGGAGCGCCCCGAATAATCGACTCGTTTACCAAGCAGAGTTTCACGAAATCTTCCTTCTTTGCCTTCAATTACATCGGAAAATGACTTGTAAATCTTATTATGACCATCTCTCATTGGTTGTCCGCGGATCCCATTATCAAGAAGTGTATCCACAGCCTCTTGTACCAATTTCTTCTGACACATTACTAATTCCCCTGGTGTCGATCTACTTGTTACTAATAGATCGGTAAGAGTATTGTTCCGATATATGACTCTTCTATAGAGTTCATTCATATCCGAACTCATTAGTTTTCCCCCGTCTATCTGAATGATTGGTCTCAACTCAGGAGGAAGAACTGGTAATAGGCACAAAACCATCCGTTCTGGGTCTACATTTGTTCGAATAAAATGTTTAGCTAATTCTATGCGCCTAACCAAAAAATCCTTTCTTCTTCTAATTTTTGTATCTTCCCATTCATTTCCTGCGAACTCTTCGTCTACTAATTCTTTCCATTCTACCAAAGAATTATCTATAAGAATTCGCAAATCCGAATCGGATAATTGTTCTCTGATAGCACCTGCCCCCGTAGAGATTTCTCTATTCCGAAATGTCTCGAAACCTTGAGTAGTAAAAAAAAGTGGAATGCTATATTTCCAGGATTGTATTTCATATTCGAATGAACCTCGTAATCGTAAGAAAGTAGGTTTTTTAGCTATGGGCCTAGCAAAAGAAAAATTGAGATAGGTTGCTATAGGATTGGATTCCCCCCTCTCACAATCGGACGTGAAGGTTTCCTTTCATCCGGCTCAAGTAGGTACACCAAATAAATAAAAAAATAAATAAAGGGGTTCTTCTTCTTCAACTTTTTTTGATCAACCCCTATTAATCTAAAAATCGAAAAAGCTACTCTTTACTCAAGTTTCCATTAAGGTCCAACTTTTCATTGATTTATTCTTATATTCTTATCTTATTTTCTTTTCACTCTACCTTTTTTTACTTTGATTTTCTCTTTGATGTTTACGAAAAAAAAAAAAAAGAAATGTGAAATTCTTGAGTAGTCTATTTCCCTTCAAATGATTAATACCCTGAAAGGAATATCTTGGGACTTGTAAAGGATTGATTTGTATATATATTGTATTTTTGTATTTTGTAGTGTTCCATTAGATCTTTTTTAGGTCTCTACTCACCTCGATGGTTATGCCATGATACCCCTTGAAGCATATATGCGATAAATAGACTCCTGTAACCATGTTATATTCGTTTGCCTTACCAGAATTTCTCTCTAAAGGAAATGGAATGTAGAATTCCACAACAAACAAAATTCCATTTTTTTACCGAGGCATAACTAGCTATTCCTATATTATCTGTTACGGAATCAACCATAGATCAATTCCCCTTTTGAAGTTTTGGATGAACCCATAATTCTGAGCTTCATGCTACTCCTCCCAAGACACATGTCAGAGCCCGGGGCATCCCAATCAGATTGAATGGGATGACAGTTTCTCAGTACGAATCTGTCAAATGACAATTTCGATCAAATCACACATCGCAATATACTAGGCCCTCTAATTCCCTAAGGGACTTATCTAAAAGATTCGCAATATAACTAGGAAGACGTTTCAAATACCACACATGAGTCACTGGACATGCGAGTTTGATGTATCCCATTTGATACCTTCTTATCCGAGAATCAACAAATTCCACCCCGCATTCTTCACAATATTTCGGTTCTTCTTTTTCAGCCCCAATCACTCGGTAATTTCCACAAGCACAAATCCCACTTTTTATGGGTCCAGAAATTCTTTCACAAAATAATCCATCTTTCTCTGGTTTATTGTTTTTATAATGAAAAGTATAGGGTTTTGTCACCTCTCCAACTATCTCTCCATTGGGTAGAATTTTATTTGCCCAAGCCATTATTTGTTGAGGGGAAACTAGTTCAATTCGAAGTTGTTGATGTTTATACTGATCAATCATAGAATAGAAATTCTGATTCATTGAGATCAAGCTTCCTTCCTATGCATCTGGAAGTTATTTTCAGATACAAGGAAATGATTCAGTTCCAGGACCAAAGATCGTAGTTCTCGAACGAGCAATCGAAAAGATTCTGGAGCACCTTCTGGATTAGGTACTGTTCCTCCACTAATCATAGCACCAAGTACTTCTTGACGAGCTCTAAGATGATCAGATTTATAAGTAAGCATCTCTTGTAAAATATGAGCAACACCAAATCCTTCTAGAGCCCAAACTTCCATTTCTCCTACTCGTTGTCCCCCTTGTTTGGCCCTCCCTCTAAGGGGTTGTTGTGTAACAAGTGCGTAATGCCCACTGGAACGTCCATGTATTTTATCATCAACTTGATGAATTAATTTCAGGATATAAGAATTTCCTATTAAAACAGGTTGTTCAAAAAGATCTCCTGTTCTTCCATCAAAGATTCTGCTTTTTCCCGGATATTCGGGTTCAAAGACCCATGGATTTTTTGTTTGTTTACTGGCTTCATATAATTCAGAAAACACTAGTTTTCTTGAGGCTTCTTGCTCATATCTCTCATCAAAGGGTGCTATTCTATAATGTCTCTTTAGCAGGTACCCCGCTAACCCGAGCGAACATTCCAATATCTGTCCCACATTCATTCGTGAGGGGACTCCTAATGGGTTGAATACCATATCAACGGGTGTTCCATCTTGTAAATAGGGCATATCTTGTCTAGACAAAATCTTCGAAATTATACCTTTATTACCATGCCTTCCAGCTACTTTATCACCCACTTTTATTTCACGTTTCTGTAAAATATATACACAAATTCTTTTTGGATTAGAATAGGAACCCCCCTTTCTATGGATCCATCTCACATCAATAACTCGACCCCTTCCACCTATAGGTAGTCTTAGAGAAGTTTCCTTTGACGTGGATACCTGAATACCAAGTATAGCTCGTAATAATCTATCCTCCGGAGCGTATGACGATTCATTTGCTGCCTGAGGTGTTAATTTACCTACTAAGATATCACCTGCTTCGATCCAAGATCCCAACATCGCAATTCCGTTTCTGTCTAAATTTCGGAGTAAATGAGCCTCTAAATGCGGGATCTCCTTAGTTATTTTTTCAGGACCTTGACTTGTTACATGAGCCTGAATTTCATATTTCCGGATGTGAAAAGAAGTATAAATATCTTCATAAACGAGACGTTCGCTAATTAGTACTGCATCTTCAAAATTGTAACCTTCCCATGGCATATAAGCTACTAATACATTTTTTCCTAAAGCGAGTTCCCCACCAGCTGTAGCCGCACCACCCGCTAGAATTTGTCCCTTTTTTATGTATTTACCCCGGCGAACCTGAGTTTTTTGATGCATACAAGTATTTTTGTTGGAACGTTGATACATAGCTAATGGCAAACTGAGAGTATCGCCAGTACTTGAGAAAATGATCTTGTGAGTATCAGTATAAATGATTTTTCCCTTGCGTTCGGCTATAGCTGAAATCCCCGAATCTAGAGCCGTTTGACCTTCCAACCCAGTTCCAACAATGCACTTCTCGGATCGAGAAAGTGGAACTGCTTGGCGCTGCATATTAGAACTCATTAAAGCTCGATTCGCATCATTATGCTCGATAAAAGGAATGAGAGAAGCTCCAATCGAAAAATATTGGAAGGGAAAGATGCTTCTAAGATGAATCTCTTCCCATGCAATAGTCAGGAATTCCTGACGATATCTAGCTGTAACAACCTGTTGTTCTTGAATACCCCGATTCAAGGCCAAAGAATTTCCTGTTGCTACCATATAATATTCATCTCTATTTGGTGATAAATAAACCATCTGTGCCTCTTTTGATCTCTCAGATAATTCATAAAATGGACTCTTTATAGATCCCCAATAACTAACCTTCACATGAATAGCTAAGGATCCAATAAGTCCAACATGAATTCCTTCGGACGTGTCAATTGGACAAATACGTCCATAGTGACTCGGGTGGATATCTCGTATCCGAAAACTAGCAGTTCTCCCCCTCAATCCTCCAGGACCCAAATAACTCCATTTTCGTCCATGAACAATTTGTGTCAACGGATTAGTTTGATCCAAAACTTGAGATAAAGGATGTAGGCCAAAAAAGGATTCATAAGTAGTTGTTAATGAAGTGGAAGTTACCAAATTTTTAGGAGTCGGTATCAATTTATGCCTAATTGCTCCACATATAGTTCCTCGAACCACATTTTCTAAACGAACAAGAGACAATCCAAATTGATCCTGTAATAGATCTGCTACAGAACGAATACGTTTATTTTTCAAGTGATTAATATCGTCAAGTGTACCCATTCCCAATCTCAGTCCAATCAAATGATCCACAGCAGCCAATAGATCTCGTGGTAACAAAAATGTATTATTTTGGGGTATATCAAGATTGAGCCTCCGGTTCATATTTCGTCGACCAATCTTTCCTAATTCACATCTTTGTTTAAAAAATTTCTTTTGTAACTCCTTGCATAAGGACTCAGAAAATACCGGATCCCCCCCTACACAGGCAAATTGTTGATAAAACTCCAAAATAGCATTTTCTTTTGACCTAATCTTTTTTTTCTCTTTATCATTCAGGAAAGACAAGAAAATTTCAGGATAACAAACATTATATAGAATTTCTCTTATATTCGAACCTATAGCTGATGATAAAACTAGAATAGATATTTTTTGTTTTCTACTTATGCGGGCCCAGATCCTTGCTTTTCTATCAATTTCTAATTCTGGCCTTCCCCCCCAATCCGATATTATAGTACTGGTATAGACATAAATTCCGTTCTGTTCCAATTCTGAACGGTAGTAAATACCGGGACTTTGTAATATTTGGTTGATTACAATTCGGTATATTCCATTTACTATAGAGGTTCCAAAAGAATTCATTATAGGTATGTTTCCAATGAAAACGGTTTGTTCTTGCATATTTCTACCGTTTTTCCAAATTAATGCCGCCGATACATATAATTCCGAAGAATATGTGAGTGATTCATACACAACATCTCTTTCTTTTAAAAAAGGCTCTACCAATTGATATGTTTCCACAAATAATTGAAATTCAATTTCGTGATCTCTATCTTCAATTTTTGGAAACTTATGAAATTCTTCCGTCAAGCCCTGATTAAGGAACCTACAAAATCCCTCAAATTGTATATGACTAAATCCAGGTATTGTGGACATTCCCTCATTTTCATTCTGGAGCATATGAATCTGAAATTTCCTCTGTATTTAAAAAATCCCTATTGGCTTGGCTCACTATTCATAGAACCATACCGATTGATCTAGCAATGATGGAATGAATATTCTATTTACTGAATCACATAAAATTTTAGCCACAATTTGATCCATATCCATATATATATATATATCATAATCATACGTAATATATCATAATCATACGTACGAATGGAAGCAAGACAGAGAAATGCAAAGTATTTCTGACGCAAGTTTGAATTGGAGCCAGGTACAAATATCAAATATCAATTGTAATATTACAAAAATGAATTAAGGAATTCAGGATTCAATCTAACTGAGATAACAATCAGGAACAACATAGAGTTTTTATTTTTTTAGCACGCGCACTGGACGAATTATCAAATATTTCTTGGTATATGATAAAAATAAAATACAATTGAATTGCGTATGTCATAGCCATAGGAGTAATATTTAGGAAATACATGCCAATATAGCGATCTAGTTATCCATATATCACATATTTTCTTTTCTCATAATTTAGCTTGGTGCAACATAGGTCAGGTCGCATTCGATCATAATGTTTCTTTTGATTCTTATTCAATGCAAAATTCAAGCACGATAATCCTATATAGGGATATGTTTGATAACCCCAGGCTCAGCGTATCCAAATTTATGTTATGGGGTTTACATATGCACATAGATTGTATTAGAATTTATAATGGAATATTCAGTTAACTAAGATTCAATAATTCAGTAACGATTTCATTATTCTAAGTTTTCATTTGCTCTGAATTTGACAGTCGGTAGCGAGGGACGGATTTCTATAGAAAGGTGAAAAGAGTTTACGCGACGCTGAGATACAATCAATCGACGAAAACCAAAACCAATACAAATCCTTTTTTTTTTTTTGTAAAGGATAATGAAAATGGGATTCAAGCTCCAAAAAGAAATTCAGACAGGAAAAAATTCAAATAAAAATGAGTATAGGAATAGAATCTATAGAATATAGATCAAATTGTTATCCTGGAATTTTGAATTAGGCGACATGGCCAAGCGGTAAGGCGGAGGACTGCAAATCCTTTATCCCCAGTTCGAATCTGGGTGTCGCCTTATCAACAAAAAAGATTGGGAATTTCTTAATCCTGCTTTGACTAATTCTTGCTCCGCAAAAGCATAGGCAAGAGACTAGGCCTATCTATTAGACTTTATTTTGACCCATAGGACCTGCAAAAGACTTTCTAACTTTCTCCAAATTGAAAATCTAGGATCTGAAGGTACCAATAAATCGAAAACAACCCAATCGTATTGATTACAACTTTGAGATATTATGAATTGAATCAAATATCAAATAAAAGAATAATAAGGAAGAAGAAATAGGGAAAATTCCATTTTGGCACCAAAACTAGGAGAACTAGGAAAGTAATAAGGAAATCTTAGTGTTTCTAAGAGACATTCCATTTTGTCTTATAAGGTTTAATAAAGGATTGACTATAAAGACTCCCTAATTAATCTTACACTATACCTTTCTTTTTCTTAATCTTGAGTTAGTATCTACTCATTCTGTTTGGAATGAAATTAGATTAGATAGGCTGATGGAAAATTGATTTACCAATTGAACTGAAGATAGAAGAGACTTTGTATTCAGGCCCTGAATGTTCAGAAATGAAATACAAATAGTGTAATGGCTATTCTTTCTTTTATGAATATCTCCGTTTTTCTTCTATTTCATTATTTCATTTATCATTGAATTACTTATAATAGAACAGAATTCACTTTTATGAATATTGCTTAATATACTTACTCTTATTTTAGATATTAGAATATTATGTTCTATATATATTTTCAATTTCCATTCTTTCTTATTCAATAGAATTCTATTTCTATTGAATAAGAAAGAATGGAAATTGAATAAGAAGACGAGTGCATTTATGAAATTGTTTCATCAATAGCCGTGTTTTGACTCTGCGTCATTGATTCCACTATGATTATAAATCAATACTAGGTTAATTTTTTCATTAGAGATAGGGGACATTATTCACATGGATATAGTAAGTCTCGCTTGGGCTGCTTTAATGGTAGTGTTTACATTTTCTCTTTCACTTGTAGTATGGGGAAGGAGTGGGCTTTAGAGATAGGAATATTCCTAATTGAGTACTTTACTGAAGAATAGAATTGTATAAATTCTAATTGTTTTGGGAAAGTTTCCAAACAAATTTCTAGAAGATAGTATCTTCGTCTTGTTCTTGAATTTTTGTTATGATTCCTTTTTTTTTGATAAAAATGCATACAAATGGGTGTAGAGAAATGGGTGTAGAGAAAAAATATAGAATTTAAGTGCTGTTTCATTAATCTATTTCATATATTCAATGTATATTTGATTTTCTATTTGAATTAGATATAGATTTTCAATTCATCTATTAATCTATTAATCTATCTAAGACTAAGAATATGAAATATTCTACATATAGTGTGGTAGAGAGAGCTATATATAGCTCTCTCTACCACACTATAC